ATATAAATTATAGATATATATATTAATTTATATATATATATTGAATAAATAAATATATGTGCATTAGACGCAGCAGTAGAGAGGATAGTGGGTGATTCCGGAACGAAAAATTGGAGTTTTTTAGATATTATTCTAGGGTATAGGTTGAAATACGGGTTGAGAAATAAAACTGGAATGAATAATTGTTTCAAGACTGAAATTGATTTCGATTTTATCGAACTAAGGATCCTGACTTCATATTCCTTCTATATTATATAGTATCCTTGATTTTTTGCTTTTTTTGTGAATTTGAATTAATGAATGGAATAATGAATAAATATAGATAGATATAGAACTCTATTTGAATTAAAAAAAACTCTATTCTCTATAGTATCGAATCAAGAATTTCCTATTTCTAGATGGCGATTAGAATGAATTAGTTAGTAAAAAAATCATGAATCAAAAGATCTTTTGAAATTATATGACCGAGGGAAAAAGACCTTTCGATTCTAATCAGACTCTTCCGTTATATTGACAATATAAAAAAACTTATGATATGATAATCATCGTATCATATAATATGATGGCGGTTGGGCACGTATGCCCCCATCGTCTAGTGGTTCAGGACATCTCTCTTTCAAGGAGGCAGCGGGGATTCGACTTCCCCTGGGGGTAGGTAGGGTACTACGAAAAAAAGTTGATCGAAGCTTCTAACTAAGCCTAGAATGGATTCTTCTAGGGTCGATGCCCGAGCGGTTAATGGGGACGGACTGTAAATTCGTTGGCAATATGTCTACGCTGGTTCAAATCCAGCTCGGCCCAAGAATTCACTGATCCGCCATGAGATGCTATAGACAGACTTTTTCATTTTTTCGTCAAAAATGACGGATATTACCGACTAAAAAAATTTCGGATATAGCCTTACTCTCTTCCATTTTTTTTGTTAGCAAAAATTCCTATTTTGCTAACAACTCTAATCTCAATTTACGATTTTCAAAATCGTATTATATATATTCTATTAGATAATAAAATTAGATAATAAAATATCTAATAATAACCGAAGAAATAAAACACTTTTTATTTTTAACGCTAAAGATGGGTTTTCATTCGATTTGGACAGTACTGAACTAATAATATGTTATTAGTCGCTCTCGTTAAAGTATCAATATATCAGTATATCCCTCGTGCCTCGGCGATCCTTACAAAAGTAATCCAAATTGAAATCCAATGCAAGTATATATATATATATATATGTATATTTGATAGCTTGATTTCATGGGGATTGTAGTTCAATTGGTTAGAGCACCGCCCTGTCAAGGCGGAAGCTGCGGGTTCGAGCCCCGTCAGTCCCGACGGAATAAAATCACTCAAATAAAAGCCAATAATATGAAAAAAAAAGGATCAAAAACTCTAATGCATTTTTTTTTTACAAGAAGGACTGTCGAAGACAAACTATGCATAGTGAACCTTTCTAGAAGATTCAATCTTTTTTATATCTTAGTACTAGTATAAGTAATAGTATAATAATACTAGGACTTTTTTAGGATACTTGTTTGATTTCTTTGCCACGCAAATTAACTAAAGTAAAAGTAGTTAACTCCTTCTTCGTTTTTATTTAGCTTCTATTGTTTGTTTGAGTTGGTTTGTTTGTAACCAATGGAAATGAAACGGAAAGAAAAGAGCATTCAAATACTATTTCATCAGATTCATCAGATGAATCCCCAAGGAATGGGGTCTAATTTATAGAAAAACAAGAAAGAACGAGAAATAAAATAATAAATAAGAAAAAAGAATCCAAAAGAGAAAGGAATTCGATTGAATTGAATCGTGTGAATTGGATCATGAATCCTATTTTGAATTTGGTATGAATAAAAAAAACAAAGATCTTCCTATGGTATACTATACCATTTTATTTTCAACGATGAATTGATTTGATAGCTCAGATATTTTATTCAGATATTGATCTGATTCAATATCATCGATGTTGAATTCATCCCATTGCATTTTCAGGTAAAAATTTGCTCATCTCTAGTCATCTCTATGGGATTAAATCCCGAATTATTACCTAATAAAAATAAAAAACACTGAGATTATGGAAGTCAATATTCTCGCATTTATTGCTACTGCACTCTTCATTCTAGTTCCTACTGCCTTTTTACTTATAATATATGTAAAAACCGTGAGTCAAAGTGATTAAGTTGAATGAAACTTGATTGTTTTTTTGAGGCCCCTATTGAAGAAATCGAAGGATTAATTGGAATTTTGCGTCTTAAGTGGAATGAGAATTAGCGGGATCTATTATATGAGATCCGATAGTATGGTAGAAAGATGCTTTCTACCATACTAGCTAGCATACTCCCAATTATTCTTATTGTAAGTTGTATATTTTGTAAGTTGTATATTATATACTTTATATAGATTCGATTTTATGGATCCATAAAATCGAATCTATATAACATAAAAAAAGGCTTTTTTTTTAATAAAAAAATGTGTCTATAAAACAATCCATACAGCTTGATTCTTCACGTCAATCAATTAGTAGTAGTGCCTTTAGAGTCCACTTCGCCCCCATACTACGAGGGACAGAGAAAAAGTAAAGACTACCATTAAAGCAGCCCAAGCAAGACTTACTATATCCATGTAAATTATGTCTCCTGTCTCTATGACGGATATTCCACTAATGTTGAGTAATAATAGTGGGATCGATGGCGCATAGTCAAAAAAAAGGGGGCTAACGCCGTTGAGGAAAGGCCCCAATAAATCCGCTTACAACAAGTTCTTATACGATACTCTTAATCGTAAGGGGGTACGCATAAAAAAATACGCAGTCACGCGTTTGGAAATATCCGGGATTCCCCGGAATCGTAAGATAAGATGTAGAAAAGCTATTCGTTCTTTTCTTGTCTTTTATTTTATCTATTTGAATTAGGTTAGGTATTAGGTAAAAAATTCAGGAAAAGCCCTCAAAATAAATTTAGATTCAGGAGTCGATAACGATCTACTCGATCCCTCTGTTTCGCGTTTCATCTAATCATTACTGTCTAATATTTATCGCCGGGATCAATCCGAGGATCACTTATTCATTCTTGATTTTGGTTTATTGAAAATAAATTCAATTCATTCTTTCTTTGTGCATTTTTTCTAGGTGTAGTGCATCTTATCTAGCCAAAAAAGTCAATTTTCCATCAGGCTATCGAATGGAATTCACGCACCAACACCCCATTACGTCCCATTACGTAGTGGAATGGAATCAAGAAGTCCTTATAGGCAATTTTTTGCATTCCACTACTCGAATCCTTTTGGGAATCTTCCCAAGAATCCTAAAGGCAAACATTTCTAGCACTTTTGGTTTAGAAAACGGAATTTCCAGATGTTTAGAATCAAGCAAGTATCCAAAGGCCTTTTCCTACGTTTGCTTATGCTCGAGAAAAACTAATCGAGTTATATCCGACAAATCAAATACAAGATTTTCTCCTTTTTGTTGATCAGGCGACACCCAGATTTGAACTGGGGAAAAAGGATTTGCAGTCCCCCGCCTTACCGCTCGGCCATGTCGCCAAACAAAAAGAATCCCTTACGAAATAGATGAGAATAGTCTCTCTTTCTTTGGCTGGGATGTGCCATTCTTTATCTTTAATTTCTTTCTTTTTTATTTCACTTGGATTTTTCATTTTGAATCCCATTTTCGGTAATCCCTTTCCCGAAATAAACCCATCGTTTTTTGTTTTTTTGTATTGGGTCCATTCCTTTGGTTATATGTTTATATGGATAGTATCTAAAAACATAAATATCCAAAAACTTTCCCTCTCATTTATTTTGTATATTAAAAAAAAACTTAATGTGATTTTTCCGTTACCAAAGTCCATAAGTCGGGGCAAATTGGAACCATTAACTATGAAATGTAACTTGAAATTGATGACTGATTCTCGTATTTGAATTGACAATTTTAGATTCCTAATCCCTATTTTAGAACCCCTAGTATATATTTATAATATATAATAATATTCTATATTATATATATAATAATATAAATTATATATTTATATATATAATAATATAAGAAAATATATCTATTAATAAGCTATTATTAGATATATAAGCTAATAATATATAAATTGATATATGGTTAGTTAACTAAACTAACCCATATTAAGTCTTTTCAATAAACCTTTCCATACAATTTCCATTTTGTTTGCAATTAAAATTCGATGGAAACCCCTGAGCAGAAATGCTTATCCAAATAGCTAATCGACCATCTTCCCCCTATATGATCCCCATATCAAATTCTCAGTAAATTGCCGTGCTTCCATTTTCTTTTTCCTTGAATAGGAAATTGACTAGAAAATAACAATTTAGCTATAGTGCGGTATGTGCGGTCTCGACTCCACCTTCAATAAAAAAGAAGGAGGAAACATATCTATAGAAACATATAATATAGTTATCTAGGCACATGTATTTAATAAATACAAGCAAGCCCTATTCATTACTATGTCACCCGCTTTGTTTGATTGATCCTATTTCGTGGACTCAAAGCGATTTCCTGCGAGATGAAATCTCTCTTTGCTGCGAATCTTAATAAAATAAAATTAAGATTTATAAGTGAAGTAATAAAAAGATATTAACTCTATATAATATATATATATATATATATATATTTATGATTCTTTCTTTATCTCATCAAACAAATCGAATTTTCAATTCATTTCTTTTTCTGTTATCTAATGATTGGAATAGGGAATATCGTAATAATAGTTTAAATTGAATCAATTTTTTTATATTATCTCTAAATATGCAAAACTCCCTAAGTCTAAGTGGCATTTAGCAATTCTTTTTCATTTTTTGATTTTACCTTTTTTATCTATTATAAAAATTCCAATTGGAATAGAAAATTGTCTTTATTCCTCTGTTCCTATTCAGGAGTTAGATACAATTTCATGTGATTTCGTAATCTGAATAGAAAAAATTCCATTATTGTTAGATGAATCCATATGATTTGATGAAGAACGGGATCCAGACCATAA